AACATCAAGGAACTATTCGTACGGTGTTGAATAGAAATAAGGAATGCCAATCTTTGATAATTTTGTCATCATCTAATTGTTTCCGAATAGGGTCATTCAACGGTTTGAAATATAACAATGTGGCAAAAAATTTCAAAAGGGAGGATTCCCTACTTCCAATGAGGAATTCATTAGGTCCTTTAGGGATTGTCCCTAAAATTGCGAATTTTGATTCATTTTACCATTTAATAACACATAATCAGATCTTAGTAAATAAATATTTATTACTTGATAATTCTAATTTAAAACAAATTTTTCAAATACTTAACTATTTTTTAATAGATGAAATGGGGAGATTTTATAATCTCGATCCGTGCAGTAACATGATTTTTAATCCATTCAATTTGAATTGGTATTTTCTCCATCAAGATTATTGTGAAAAAACATCGATAATAATTAGCCTTGGGCAGTTTTTTTGTGAAAATGTATGTATATCTAAATATGGGCCGCATCTAAAATCTGGTCAGGTTCTAATTGTTCATGTTGACTCTTTAGTAATAAGATCTGCTAAGCCTTTTTTAGCTACTCCAGGAGCAACTGTTCATGGCCATTATGGCGAAATACTTTATGAAGGAGATACATTAGTTACATTTATATATGAAAAATCGAGATCCGGTGATATAACGCAGGGTCTTCCAAAAGTTGAACAAGTGTTAGAAGTTCGTTCAATTGATTCAATATCAATGAACTTAGAAAAGAGGGTTGAAGGTTGGAACGACCGGATAACAAGAATTCTTGGGAATCCTTGGGGATTCTTGATTGGCGCCGAGCTAACCATAGCGCAAAGTCGTATCTCTTTGGTTAATAAAATTCAAAAGGTTTATCGATCCCAGGGAGTGCAGATTCATAATAGGCATATAGAAATTATTGTACGTCAAATAACATCCAAAGTGTTGGTTTCAGAAGATGGGATATCTAATGTTTTTTTACCTGGTGAACTCATTGGATTGTTGCGAGCGGAGCGAACCGGGCGCGCGTTAGAAGAAGCAATCTGTTACCGAGCTGTTTTATTGGGAATAACGAAGGCGTCTCTTAATACTCAAAGTTTCATATCCGAAGCGAGTTTTCAAGAAACCGCTCGAGTTTTAGCAAAAGCGTCTCTACGCGGTCGTATTGATTGGTTGAAGGGTCTGAAAGAGAATGTTGTTCTGGGGGGTATGATACCCGTTGGGACCGGATTCAAAGGATTGATGCGCCGTTCAAGTCAACACAGCCACAGTTCTTTGGAAATCAAAAACAATAATCTATTCAAAAGGGGTATGAGAGATATTTTGTTCCACCACAGAGAATTTTTTTATTCTTGTATTCAAAAGAATTGCCACGATACATCAGAACAAAAATTGACAGGCTTTTTTGATTCCTAAGAGCGGATTCATCCCTTGAACCTAACTTTCACTATCCAATCCAGTCTGGTTATAAAACCAATAACGAATAGAAAGGGAGTAATGATTTTGGCCGACGGTGTATCAATGCTCAATCTGCGGTAGAAGGTTCCATCGGAACAACTATTTATTTCAGGGTATCTCGTCTCTAAAAAAAGAGGAAGTGTGGGGAGAAATGACAAGAAGATATTGGAACATCAATTTGGAAGAGATGATGAAAGCAGGAGTGCATTTTGGTCATGGTACTAGGAAATGGAATCCTAGAATGGCACCTTACATCTCTGCAAAACGTAAAGGTATTCATATTACAAATCTTACTAGAACTGCCCGTTTTTTATCAGAAGCTTGTGATTTAGTTTTTAATGCAGCAAGTGGCGGAAAACAATTTTTACTAGTCGGTACCAAAAATAAAGCAGCTGATTCAGTAGCATCGGCTGCAATACGAGCTCGATGTCATTATGTTAATAAAAAATGGCTTGGTGGTATGTCAACGAATTGGTCCACTACGGAAACGAGACTTCATAAGTTCAGGGACTTGAGAGCAGAACAAAAGACAGGAAGATTTAAGCGTCTTCCGAAAAGAGATGCCGCAATGTTGAAGAGACAATTATCTCACTTGCAAACATATTTGGGTGGCATCAAATATATGACGGGGTTGCCTGATATTGTAATCATCGTTGATCAGCAAGAAGAATATACGGCTCTTCGAGAATGTGTAACTTTGGGAATTCCAACAGTTTGTTTAATTGATACAAATTGTGATCCAGATCTCGCGGATATTTCAATTCCTGCCAATGATGACGCTATAGCGTCAATCCGATTCATTCTTAACAAATTAGTATCTGCAATTTGTGAGGGCCGTTCTAGCTATATAAGAAATCGTTGATTAATAATAAGATAAGTCAATTAGTTCGGGTAGTTTGGAAACTCCATAGATTTATGGAATCGGTTACTATTTCTGAATATCAAAAAAGAGATAAAAATCGCCGGGAATCATATATAATTACTTGGTACCCGAAATAAACAAGTAGGCGAATCGAGAAATAAATGGTTGAATCAAAATAATTACTTTTTAAGTTCTATTTCTGCGAGAGGTCAATATGAATGTTCTACCATGTTCCATAAACACGCTAAATGGGTTATACGACATATCCGGTGTGGAAGTCGGCCAACATCTCTATTGGCAAATAGGAGATTTCCAAGTACACGCTCAAGTACTTATTACTTCTTGGGTCGTAATGGCTATCTTACTAGGTTCAGCCGCTATAGCTGTTCGAAATCCACAAACCGTTCCGACCGACGGTCAGAATTTCTTCGAATATGTTCTTGAATTCATTCGAGACTTGAGTAAAACTCAAATTGGAGAAGAATATAGTCCCTGGGTTCCCTTTATTGGAACTATGTTCTTATTTATTTTTGTTTCTAACTGGTCAGGGGCTCTTTTACCTCGGAAAATCATACAACTACCCCATGGGGAATTAGCCGCACCCACGAATGATATAAATACTACTGTTGCTTTAGCTTTACCTACGTCAGTGGCATATTTCTATGCGGGTCTTACAAAAAAAGGATTGGGTTATTTCGGTAAATACATTCAACCAACTCCAATCCTTTTACCTATAAATATCCTAGAAGATTTCACAAAACCCTTATCCCTTAGTTTTCGACTTTTTGGAAATATATTAGCCGATGAATTAGTAGTTGTTGTTCTTGTTTCTTTAGTACCCTTAGTGGTTCCTATACCTGTAATGTTCCTTGGATTATTTACAAGTGGTATTCAAGCTCTTATTTTTGCAACTTTAGCCGCGGCTTATATAGGGGAATCCATGGAGGGTCATCATTGACTAGCTTTGAAAAAATTTTTTAGTTATCCCAATGCAATGTATGGGCGGTTCGGATAAACTATTATGGAATTGTAAAAAACGGGGAAACGAGATCTAAAAGATCTTTTTTTTTCCTAGGATTCTCGTTTGGTCAATTTCTGCCATACCAAAAAATGAATATTCTATTTCGTATTTTGATTTGTTCGATCAATCACAAGATCAAGATGACGCTTCAAAATTTTTATTTTGTATAAGAATTTTAATTATAAATATTATTGTTATGTTATCTGCTTCCGGCGTTCTATTTAAAAAACTCTTTTTTATAGAACTATTCCCATTTCATTTAAGTTTCGGCAAAAAAAATAAGTTAAATAAGTTAGGAGGGGTCGAACTAAGTAAAGTATATGTAATGGTTATAAATCAACTCTTAGGTATGTTTCAAAGAAGAATTCGAGAATCCGATTGACTATAAGATGTAAATGTTTGGTTTACGTTATGGAAGAAACGCGTGTATATGTGATATTAGATATTTACTAATGATATATGACGATCCATATATTTATTGTATTTCCGTTCCCACCACCCCTTGAATTTGGATAATAGAAGCCCTTCTTTTTTGTCTGGGACGAATGAATAAACAGCCGAAATCAAGCATATAGAAGAGAAAGAATGCAGAATTTTAATAAGGGAATTAAAAGAATAGTTTGGAACAAAGAAATAAATGGAAGAACTAGAGCCTTATGGATTGCTAAAGACTCCGAGGATAGGAATGAAAAAAGAAATACCGAAGTCGTTTTTGTGATTCAATAATATCATTACTTCAATTCATTAGTTGTTTCGACTGGATCGATCTTAGTAACGGAAAGAAGAATAACCCATCTGAATGTATCATTAACCATTTCTCTTTTTTGTGAGAGGAGCTTACCATGAATCCACTGATTTCTGCTGCTTCCGTTATTGCTGCTGGATTAGCCGTAGGGCTAGCTTCTATTGGACCTGGAGTTGGTCAAGGTACTGCTGCGGGCCAAGCCGTCGAAGGTATCGCGAGACAACCAGAAGCGGAGGGTAAAATACGAGGTACTTTATTGCTTAGTCTGGCTTTTATGGAAGCTTTAACAATTTATGGGCTAGTCGTGGCATTAGCACTTTTATTTGCAAATCCTTTTGTTTAGGTTAATCCTTAAAATGTGAAAGTCTTTTTTTTTTTTTTTTAGTAACTTGGTTTTATCGTTTGCTTTTTCAAATAAGATCAAGATTTCATTCCTACAATAACTTTCAATTATTCGTTGAGACAATACACCGTGGTAAGGACTAATTTGAGGATCCGGAATTCAATTAGCGGATCCAATCGCTTTCTTCCTTCCCCTTCTTAGTTCAATGGGTTCAATGGAAACCTTTTGTTTAGTTTTGAGGAAGCGTTGCAACAAATGAGGTATTTCGCAATTGACACGCTACCGGGGACCTAATACTAAACTTATTTAGTATTTCCTTATTGATAACTTGAATTTTCATATTTTCATAATGAAATATGGAAATTCAAAAAAAAAAAAATTAAAAAAGGGCAAAGTAAAAAAAATAAAAAAGCTATGTTCATTTTTGTTATAGTCCTATCTATAAGTCTATATCTATAAGAGGAGATCATATGAAAAATGTAACCGATTCTTTCGTTTCCTTGGGTCACTGGCCATCCGCCGGGAGTTTCGGATTTAATACCGATATTTTAGCAACAAATCCAATAAATCTAAGTGTAGTACTT